CATAAATTGGGAGAATTTGCACCTACTCTAAATTTCCGGGGACATGCAAAAAATGATAATAAATCTCGTCGTTAATTCGTTAATTTTAATCCCTAAAAAATGAAACGAATATTAAATAAAAATAAAAAAATGAATATTAAAAAGAAAATAAAATATAGATATTTATCGTTCATTAAAAAGAGGCGAATCTTATGATAAATAAAAGAAAGAGAAAAAGAGACCTATATACGGAAGTATACGCTTTAGGCCAACATATATGTATGTCCACTCACAAAGCACGAAGAATAATTGATCAGATTCGTGGACGTTCTTATGAAGAAACCCTTATGATACTTGAACTTATGCCTTATCGAGCATGTTATCCGATTTTTAAATTGATTTATTCTGCAGCAGCAAACGCTAGTCACAATATGGGTTTCAACGAAGCTAATTTAATCATTAGTAAAGCCGAGGTCAACGAAGGGGCTACTGTGAAAAAATTAAAACCCCAGGCTCGAGGGCGGGGCTATCTGATAAAAAGATCGACTTGTCATATAACTATTGTATTAAAAGATACATCCTTATATGAAGAATATGAAGAATCTAACATATGCTTAAAAAACCCGAGATGGATAAAAAAAAGAAATCCACAAATATGCGATTTCATGATATGTATAGGAAGTAGTGGGGGATTATGGGACAAAAAATAAATCCACTTGGTTTCAGACTTGGTACAACCCAAAGTCATCACTCTCTTTGGTTTGCACAACCAAAAAATTACTCTGAAGGTCTACAAGAAGATCAAAAAATAAGAAATTGTATCAAAAATTATGTAAAAAAAAATACGAAAATATCTTCTGGTGTTGAGGGAATTGCACGTATAGAGATTCAAAAACGAATCGATGTGATTCAGGTCATAATATATATGGGATTCCCAAAATTTTTAATAGAAAGTAGCCCTAAACGAATCGAAGAATTACAGATGAATGTACAAAAAGAACTTAATTGTGTGAACCGAAAACTCAATATTGCTATTACAAGAATTTCAAATCCTTATGGGCACCCTAATATTCTTGCAGAATTTATAGCCGGACAGTTAAAAAATAGGGTTTCATTTCGCAAAGCAATGAAAAAAGCTATTGAATTAACTGAACAGGCAGATACAAAAGGAATTCAAGTACAAATTGCGGGGCGCCTTGACGGAAAAGAAATTGCACGCGTCGAATGGATTAGAGAGGGTAGGGTTCCTCTACAAACCATTCGAGCTAAAATTGAGTATTGCTCGTATACTGTTAGAACTATTTATGGGGTATTAGGCATAAAAATTTGGACATTTTTAGACAAGAAAGAATAAACCTTTACTTGACTTGTCTTTCCATTTTACCCATTGATAGAACAAAAATTGAAAAACTCTTTCATTCTTTTTTTTTTAATCAAAACAAAAAAGAAGCAATTTTAATTTGATTTCTATAAGGTTGAATAAAATAAAAAATTCGATTGATAATTTGATATAATTGCTATGCTTAGTGTGTGACTCGTTGGTTTTTTAGAGTCAGGATTAAAAAAAAAAGGGCTGACCTGTACTATGAACTAATAAATAGCAGTATACAACTAATAACCAACTCATCGCTTTGCATTATCTGGATCAAAAGAAACAGTCAAGATATGATATATTGGTCATATCATTGTAGCAATTGAAATCCTTTTTGCACAAACAAAAGAAAAACCAATCTAATTATGAGTTGTAAATCAAAACATAAAGTTATGCGGATAAGTGGAAGGATGAAAGAAAGAGAGAAAAAGAATATCAATGATATATAATTCCAATATGTAAGGTCTATGAATCATCACATAAAATATAATGTAGTAAAGCATCAATACCAATTGATCTATAATTAAACTAATCTGTTCATAAAACAAAAAATCAAGAGCCTCGAGCCAATAAAGACTGAGAAGATTGACTCAAGAACAAATTTCATTACAAATTTCATTTCATTTAAGGGCTCCATTGTAAAATTAAGACCTAACCATTAATGGAGAAGCGATGGGAACGACGGAACCTGTAAGTACATAAGATTTTATTGAAAACAAATCTTAATGATTTATTGGGGGGATAGCGAAATGAACCAGACGACAATCCATTTAGTCTGCATTTAGTCTAAGAGATCATATCATGGGGTACCTCTACAAATGAAATAAATATTGAAAGAGTAAATATTCGCCCGCGAAATTTTTTCTATTATTGGATTTCTAAATTTTAGCGATCTGATATCATATATCATAATTATAATAAAAAAAATACAAAGAATTCCACGATTTAGTATATATATTATTTTATTCAACAAACGCATGTAATTTTTTTTAATCATTTCATTCGCGAGGAGCTGGATGAGAAGAAACTCTCATGTCCGGTTCTGTAGTAGAGATGGAATTGCCCATCAACTATAACCCCAAAAGAACCCGATTCCGTAAACAACATAGAGGACGAATGAAAGGAATAGCTTTTCGAGGTAATCGTATTTGTTTCGGCAGATATGCTCTTCAGGCACTTGAACCCGCTTGGATTACATCTAAACAAATAGAAGCGGGACGACGAGCAATGACACGAAATGCACGCCGCGGTGGAAAAATATGGGTACGTGTATTTCCCGACAAACCAGTTACTTTAAGACCTACGGAAACACGTATGGGTTCGGGGAAAGGATCTCCCGAATATTGGGTAGCTGTCGTTAAACCAGGTAGAATACTTTATGAAATGGGCGGAGTAGCCGAAAATATAGCGAGAAAAGCTATTTCAATAGCAGCATCCAAAATGCCTATACGAACTCAATTCATTATTTCGGGATAGTAATATAGAACCAAAGGAAAAAAAAAAGACCTTTTGGATACCAAAAAAAATCGCAAGTTTCTTTTTTTAGACAAACAATATATATATATATATTTTCCTTTGCTTTGCATTAAAATAACAGATTAAAAAAAAAAAAAAAATGATATGATCCAATCTCTAACCCATTTGAATGTAGCGGATAACAGCGGAGCCCGAGAATTGATGTGTATTCGAATCATAGGAACTAGTAATCGACGATATGCTCATATTGGTGACGTTATTGTTGCTGTGATCAAGGAAGCAGCACCAAATTCACCTCTAGAAAGATCAGAAGTAATCAGGGCTGTAATTGTACGTACTTGTAAAGAACTCAAACGTGATAACGGTATAATAATACGATATGATGACAATGCTGCAGTTGTCATTGATCAAGAAGGAAATCCAAAAGGAACTCGAATTTTTGGTGCAATCGCCCGGGAATTGAGACAGTTAAATTTTACTAAAATAGTTTCATTAGCACCCGAAGTATTATAAAAAGTATTATAAGATAAAAAATTATAAGATATAAGAATATAAGATATAAATAAAAGATATAAGATAAGATATAACATTTAAGTTAAGACAAGACCATGATATATTTATACTATTTTATCTATTTCTTTTATTATAATTTATTTTATTATAATAAATTATATTTCTTTATTATAATTTATTATAATTCTATATTATTTATTATTTTATATTTTATTTTTATATATTTTTTATATTTTATTCTTTATAGATTATTATATTTCTTATATTTTATTATTATTTATATTATTATAATTTTATTATTATTTATATTATTATAATTATATTATAATTATATAGTTTATATTCTAATTATATAGTTATAATATTATTATATAGTTTATATTATATAGTTATAGTATTTGAATAAAAATGAAATTCAAATTAAAAAAGAAATTAGTAAATTGTGTTTCACGCATATACCTTTACCGAATATACTTTTAATAAATTAATAAATTTTTAATAAATTTAATAAAAAAAAAAATTAATTAATTCATAAAAAAAAAGAGTATGTTGATTATATCAAAACTAGAGAGAAATAAAAATTTTAGTTTATCATGAGTAGGGATCCTATTGCTGACATAATAACCTCTATACGAAATGCTGACATGAATAGAAAAGGAACCGTTCGAATAGCATCTACTAATATCACCGAAAACATTATTAAAATACTTTTACGAGAAGGTTTTTTTGAAAATGTTAGAAAACATCAGGAAGGCAACAAAAGTTTTTTGGTTTTAACCCTACGACATAGAAGGAAGAGGAAAGTACCATATAGAACTAGTCTAAATTTAAAACGGATCAGTCGACCGGGTCTACGAATCTATTCTAACTATCAAAAAATTCCTAGAATTTTGGGCGGGATGGGCATTGTAATTCTTTCCACTTCTCGGGGTATAATGACAGACCGAGACGCTCGACTAGAAAGAATCGGTGGAGAAATCTTGTGTTATATATGGTAATCTTTCTGATATCTGAATTGTATCCAGACTTCCTTTTTGTGAAAAAAAAAGAGAAAGAACAGGTTTCTAATATCATTCCCATTCCTCTTACATTAGTTAATAATTCCTCTTACATTAGTTAATAATTCAAGGGGATTTTAGATGGAATGAAAGAACAAAAACGGATTCAATAAAGTTTAATTGCTGAATCCCTTTTTCAATATTATTTCCAAGTTCATTTAGCTTCCAAGCTCATTTAGCTAATGAAGATCTGGTTTTAGGTTATGTTTCAGGAAAGATCCAGCGTAGTATATGTATAATCCGTGCCAAAATGGAAGTAAATATTTATAATTTAATTCACGACCAGAGGGCGTCTATTTTATAGACTCCGTAACAAGAATTTGAATGATTAGGCGGCTTTTTTCAACTTTCAAATTCCTTTCAGGATACAATTCAATATTTCAAAATTTAAAGAAACTTATTTTCTTCAAACTTCAAAAAAGTATGTATATTCAAGGATAGCAAATATGAAAATAAGAGCTTCTGTTCGTAAAATTTGTGAAAAATGTCGACTGATACGTAGACGGGGACGAATTATAGTAATTTGCTTCAACCCGAGACATAAACAAAGACAAGGATAATCTTTCTAAGTGGAACTGCTCTAAAGAAAAGATCCGAGGTAC